GTTTTTGTAGCTTAAATACCAAAGCAAAGCACTGAAAATGCTTAGATGAGCCCTGAGGGTTCCATAAACATTAAAGGTTTGGTCCCAGCCTTCCTATTAGTTGTTAGCAAATTTACACATGCAAGTATCCGCATCCCTGTGAGAATACCCTCTAAATCAATTTTGATTAAAAGGAGTTGGTATCAAGCACACTCTTATGAGTAGCTTATTACACCTTGCTTAGCCACACCCCCACGGGAAACAGCAGTGATAAAAATTAAGCAATGAACGAAAGTTTGACTAAGTTATGCTAACCTAGGGTTGGTAAATTTCGTGCCAGCCACCGCGGTCATACGATTAACCCAAATTAATAGGTAACGGCGTAAAGCGTGTTAAAGACACATCCAACAGTTAATTAAAGATAAAACTTAACTAGGCTGTAGAAAGCAACAGTTAAAGTTAAAATACACTACGAAAGTGACTTTATCAACTCTGATACACGATAGCTGAGACCCAAACTGGGATTAGATACCCCACTATGCTCAGCCCTAAACCTAAGTAATTCACAAACAAAAATACTCGCCAGAGAACTACTAGCAACAGCTTAAAACTCAAAGGACTTGGCGGTGCTTTATATCCCTCTAGAGGAGCCTGTTCTGTAATCGATAAACCCCGATAAACCTCACCACCCCTTGCTAATACAGCTTATATACCGCCATCTTCAGCAAACCCTAAAAAGGAATAACAGTAAGCATAATTATCTGACATAAAAACGTTAGGTCAAGGTGTAGCTTATGAGGTGGGAAGAAATGGGCTACATTTTCTATATCTAGAACACTAAACGAAAGTCTCTATGAAATTAGCGACTAAAGGAGGATTTAGTAGTAAGTCAAGAATAGAGTGCTTGACTGAATAAGGCCATGAAGCACGCACACACCGCCCGTCACCCTCCTCAAGTACATCACATCTACTAATCCCTAATTAGACATAAAATTAGTATTAGAGGAGATAAGTCGTAACAAGGTAAGCATACTGGAAAGTGTGCTTGGACTAACCAAAGTGTAGCTTAACAAAAGCATCTGGTTTACACCCAGAAGATTTCATAATATATGACCACTTTGAACTAAAGCTAGCCCAAACCTCAAAACAATTCTGTTTAAACAACAACATCATTATAAAATAAAACATTCGTCATATTAAAGTATAGGAGATAGAAATTTTAAATTTGGAGCTATAGAGAAAGTACCGCAAGGGAATGAGTGAAAGAAATATTAAAAGTAAAAAACAGCAAAGATTACCCCTTGTACCTTTTGCATAATGATTTAACCAGAAAAAACTTAGCACAGCGACCTTAAGTTAAGCCCCCCGAAACCAGACGAGCTATCCATGAACAGCTAAAAATGAGCAAACTCGTCTATGTAGCAAAATAGTGAGAAGATTTATGGATAGAGGTGAAAAGCCTATCGAGCCTGGTGATAGCTGGTTGTCCAGTCAAGAATTTTAGTTCAACTTTAAATTTACCTCACTAAACTACAAATTATAATGTAAATTTAAATGTTAATCTAAAGAGGTACAGCTCTTTAGACAAAGGATACAACCTTAATTAGAGAGTAAATCAATTTTACAACCATAGTTGGCCTAAAAGCAGCCACCAATTAAGAAAGCGTTCAAGCTCAACAACCACTCTACATCTTAATGTAATTAACCTAAACTAACTCCTAATAAATACACTGGACTAATCTATACTATTATAGAAGAAATACTGTTAATATGAGTAACAAGATAATTTATCTCCAAGCGCAAGTTTATGTCAGATTAAATAATAACTGATAGTTAACAATCAATTAAATAAATTCTAAAATTAAATATTTATATTTTCCACTGTTAACCCGACACAGGAGCGCATTAAGGAAAGATTAAAAGAAGTAAAAGGAACTCGGCAAACACAAACCCCGCCTGTTTACCAAAAACATCACCTCTAGCATTACCAGTATTAGAGGCACTGCCTGCCCAGTGACAACTGTTAAACGGCCGCGGTATCCTGACCGTGCAAAGGTAGCATAATCATTTGTTCCTTAAATAGGGACTTGTATGAATGGCCACACGAGGGTTTAACTGTCTCTTACTTCCAATCAGTGAAATTGACCTTTCCGTGAAGAGGCGGAAATATTCAAATAAGACGAGAAGACCCTATGGAGCTTTAATTTAATTAATCCAAAAGAAATTAAACTAACCCGCAAGGACTAACAACTATTCTAACTGGATTAAAAATTTTGGTTGGGGTGACCTCGGAGCACAAAATAACCTCCGAGAATCCGATACTAAGACTAACAAGTCAAAGTAAGACATACTACTGATCCAGTCTGACTGATCAACGGAACAAGTTACCCTAGGGATAACAGCGCAATCCTATTCAAGAGTTCATATCGACAATAGGGTTTACGACCTCGATGTTGGATCAGGACACCCCAATGGTGCAGCAGCTATTAACGGTTCGTTTGTTCAACGATTAAAGTCCTACGTGATCTGAGTTCAGACCGGAGTAATCCAGGTCGGTTTCTATCTATTTAATATTTCTCCCAGTACGAAAGGACAAGAGAAATAGGGCCAACTAACAAATGAGTGCCCTCAAGTAAATAAATGATATCATCTAAATTTAATTAACTTACTATTAATGCACTTTAGACCAAAGTTTCGTTAGAGTGGCAGAGCCCGGTAATTGCGTAAAACTTAAACCTTTATTAACCAGAGGTTCAATTCCTCTCTCTAACATATATGTTCATAATTAATCTCCTAACAATAATCGTACCGGTTCTCCTTGCAGTAGCATTTTTAACCCTAATTGAACGTAAAGTTCTAGGATATATACAATTACGTAAAGGTCCAAACGTCGTAGGACCATACGGCCTCCTCCAACCAATCGCAGATGCCGTAAAACTATTTACCAAAGAACCCCTACGCCCCCTCACTTCATCAATTACCATATTTATTCTTGCCCCAATTCTAGCACTTACACTGGCCCTAACCATGTGAATCCCACTACCAATACCCTATCCACTTATCAACATAAACCTAGGAGTATTATTTATACTAGCCGTATCCAGCCTCTCAGTCTACTCTATTTTATGATCAGGATGGGCTTCAAATTCAAAGTATGCACTAATCGGTGCATTACGAGCAGTAGCCCAAACCATCTCATATGAAGTAACCCTAGCCATCATCCTCCTCTCCATCTTACTAATAAATGGATCATTCACACTAAGCACGCTCATCGTAACCCAACAATTCTCATGACTATTATTATCCACATGACCCCTAGCCATAATATGATTTATTTCCACATTAGCAGAAACCAACCGAGCCCCATTTGATCTCACAGAAGGTGAATCCGAACTTGTCTCAGGCTTCAACGTTGAGTACGCCGCAGGACCCTTTGCACTATTTTTTCTAGCAGAATATGCTAATATCATTATAATAAACATCTTAACCACTATTCTATTCTTAGGGTCATTTCATATGAATTATTTACCAGAACTATACTCCATCAACTTTACAATTAAAGCCCTATTGTTGACAATCTCATTCCTATGAGTACGAGCATCCTACCCTCGATTCCGATATGACCAACTTATGCACCTTCTATGAAAAAACTTTCTACCACTAACACTTGCAATATGTATATGACATGTATCATTACCAATTTTTACGTCAAGTATTCCCCCTCAAACATAAGAAATATGTCTGACAAAAGAGTTACTTTGATAGAGTAAATAATAGAGGTTCAAGCCCTCTTATTTCTAGAATCATAGGAATCGAACCTACTCTTGAGAAATCAAAAATCTCCGTGCTACCATATTACACTATACTCTAAGTAAGGTAAGCTAAATTAAGCTATCGGGCCCATACCCCGAAAATGTCGGTTAATACCTTCCCCTACTAATAAACCCCATTATTTTAACCACAATTATATCTACAATCGTCCTAGGAACTTTAATTGTAATAACAAGCTCACACTGATTTATAGTCTGAATCGGCTTTGAAATAAACATACTTGCAATTATTCCTGTATTAATAAAAAATTATAACCCCCGCTCAATAGAGGCTTCAACAAAATATTTTATAACTCAAGCCACTGCCTCCATAATTCTCATACTAGCCATCATCATCAATCTGCTATATTCAGGCCAATGAACCATCTCCAACGTCACAAACCACACAGCCTCAATTCTAATAACACTAGCCCTCGTTATAAAACTAGGCCTATCTCCCTTCCATTTCTGAGTGCCAGAAGTCACACAAGGAATTCCACTATCATCAGGAATAATCCTACTTACATGACAAAAAATCGCACCACTGTCCGTGCTCTACCAAATTTTTCCGTCAATCAACTTAGAAATACTACTCACTATATCAATTTTATCTCTAATTGTAGGAGGGTGAGGGGGCTTAAATCAAACCCAACTACGAAAAATTATAGCTTATTCATCAATTGCTCACATAGGATGAATAACGGCTATCATAACATATAACCCCACCCTAATATTACTGAACCTAATTATCTATATCGCTATAACCACATCAACATTTATATTATTTATACACTCATCTTCAACCACCACATTATCACTATCCCTTACATGAAACAAAACACCTCTAATCACAGTCCTCATTTTAACAATCATACTGTCCCTAGGAGGGCTGCCACCACTCACAGGATTTTTACCTAAATGAATAATTATTCAAGAACTGACAAAAAACAGTAGCATAATTCTACCAACCACTATAGCTATTCTTTCATTACTCAATCTATTTTTCTATATACGACTAACATACTCAACTTCACTTACTATATTTCCAACAACAAACAACATTAAAATAAAATGACAATACGAAAACACAAAACAAATTCCATTAATTGCACCAATAATCACAATCTCCACTCTAACTCTACCACTAGCCCCCCTCTTAATTACATTATATTAGGAATTTAGGTTAGAACAGACCAAGGGCCTTCAAAGCCCTAAGCAAGTATTAATTTACTTAATTCCTGAAATAAGGACTGCAAGACTCTATCCTACATCAATTGAATGCAAATCAACCACTTTTATTAAGCTAAGTCCTTATCTAGATTGGTGGGCTTCCATCCCACGAAATTTTAGTTAACAGCTAAATACCCTAAACAACTGGCTTCAATCTACTTCTCCCGCCTTGAAAAAAAAAAGCGGAGGCGGGAGAAGCCCCGGCAGAATTGAAGCTGCTTCTTTGAATTTGCAATTCAATATGGTATTCACCACAGGGCTTATGGTAAAAAGAGGAATCACCCTCTGTCTTTAGATTTACAGTCTAATGCTTATCTCAGCCATTTTACCTATGTTCGTAACCCGCTGATTATTTTCTACTAATCACAAAGATATTGGCACATTGTATATAGTATTTGGTGCTTGAGCCGGAATAGCTGGCACAGCCTTAAGTATTTTAATTCGTGCCGAACTTGGCCAACCAGGAGCCTTGCTAGGTGATGACCAAATTTACAATGTAATTGTCACTGCCCATGCATTCGTTATAATTTTCTTTATAGTCATGCCTATTATGCTAGGAGGGTTTGGAAACTGACTTATTCCGTTAATAATTGGAGCTCCCGACATAGCATTCCCACGCATAAATAATATGAGCTTCTGACTTCTTCCTCCGTCATTTCTTCTACTCTTAGCCTCATCTACTGTTGAGGCCGGTGCAGGAACAGGATGAACAGTTTATCCACCTTTAGCCGGAAACCTTGCTCACGCTGGAGCATCAGTAGATCTAGCAATTTTTTCTCTTCACTTAGCCGGAGTATCGTCAATTTTAGGGTCAATTAATTTTATTACTACTATTATTAATATGAAACCACCAGCTATATCTCAATACCAAACCCCTCTTTTCGTATGATCCGTATTAATCACAGCTGTACTATTATTATTATCACTTCCAGTATTAGCCGCTGGTATTACCATACTACTAACAGACCGCAATTTAAATACCACATTCTTTGATCCTGCCGGAGGTGGGGATCCTATCTTATACCAACACCTTTTCTGATTCTTCGGGCACCCAGAAGTCTATATCTTAATTCTTCCAGGCTTTGGTATAATTTCACATATCGTAACTTACTACTCAGGTAAAAAAGAACCATTCGGTTATATAGGAATAGTCTGAGCTATGATGTCCATTGGGTTTTTAGGTTTCATCGTATGAGCCCACCATATGTTTACAGTAGGCTTGGACGTAGATACCCGAGCCTATTTTACATCAGCAACTATAATTATCGCCATTCCAACTGGTGTAAAAGTATTCAGTTGATTGGCTACCTTACACGGAGGTAATATCAAATGATCTCCGGCAATACTATGAGCACTAGGCTTTATTTTCCTATTTACAGTAGGAGGTCTGACAGGTATTGTACTAGCCAACTCATCTCTAGACATTGTCCTACACGATACCTATTACGTAGTAGCTCACTTCCACTATGTCTTATCAATAGGAGCTGTCTTCGCCATCATTGCAGCTTTCGTACACTGATTCCCACTGTTCACAGGATATACACTAAACTCCACATGAGCAAAAATTCACTTCGCTATTATATTCGTAGGAGTAAACATAACATTTTTCCCTCAACACTTCCTAGGCTTATCAGGAATGCCACGACGTTATTCCGACTACCCAGATGCCTATACAATGTGAAACACAGTGTCTTCTATAGGGTCATTCATCTCACTCACAGCCGTAGTACTTATGGTATTCATAATCTGAGAAGCATTTGCCTCCAAACGAGAAGTAACATCCGTTGAACTAACAACAACTAATATCGAATGACTATACGGATGTCCCCCACCATTCCACACATTTGAAGAACCCGTATATATTAATGCTAAATAACTAAGAAAGGAAGGAATCGAACCCCCTAAAATTGGTTTCAAGCCAACCCCATAACCTCTATGTCTTTCTCAATAACGAGTTACTAGTAAAATATTACATAACTTTGTCAAAGTTAAGTTACAAGTGAAAATCTTGTGTATCTCTATGGCTTACCCTTTCCAAATAGGCTTACAAGACGCAACCTCCCCTATTATAGAAGAATTAATAAACTTCCATGATCACGCACTAATAATCGTCTTTCTTATTAGTACGCTAGTACTCTACATTATTTCCTCTATGTTAACAACAAAACTAACACACACTAGCACAATAGACGCCCAAGCTGTAGAGACAATCTGAACAATCCTACCAGCTATTATTTTAATCCTAATTGCACTCCCATCTCTGCGAATCCTATATATAATAGACGAAATTAATAATCCCACCCTTACCGTAAAAACAGTTGGCCATCAATGATATTGAAGCTATGAATACACTGATTACGACGAGTTGAACTTCGATTCTTATATAATCCCAACCACAGATCTAAAACCTGGAGACCTACGACTACTAGAAGTAGACAATCGAGCAGTACTACCAATAGAAATAACAGTTCGAGTCCTTATCACATCTGAAGACGTTCTTCACTCATGAGCAGTTCCTTCTTTAGGCCTAAAAACAGATGCTATCCCAGGACGCCTAAACCAGACAACCCTACTAGCAACACGACCCGGCCTCTATTATGGCCAATGTTCAGAAATCTGTGGTTCTAATCACAGCTTCATGCCTATTGTCCTAGAACTAGTCCCACTGAAAGTATTCGAAAAATGATCATCCTCAATACTATAATTTCATCAAGAAGCTAAATCTCAGCGTTAACCTTTTAAGTTAAAGATTGGAAGATTAAATCTACCCTTGATGGTATGCCACAATTAGACACTTCCACATGATTTATTAACATTTTTTCTATATCACTAACTCTTTTTATTATATTTCAACTGAAAGTATCAAAATACTTATACCCAATAAACCCAGAATTTAAATCCCTTAAAACACTAAAACATGACAACCCTTGAGAAACAAAATGAACGAAAATTTATTCGCCTCTTTCGCTACCCCAACAATAATAGGCCTTCCTATTGTAATTCTCATTATTCTATTCCCAAGCATCATATTCCCAGCTCCTAATCGACTAATTAACAATCGTCTAGTAGCCCTACAACAATGACTAATTCAACTAACCTCAAAACAAATAATAGCTATTCATAATCAAAAAGGACAAACATGAACATTAATACTAATTTCACTTATCCTTTTTATTGGCTCTACCAATCTCCTAGGACTATTACCCCATTCATTTACACCCACAACCCAGCTCTCAATAAACTTAGGCATGGCAATCCCACTCTGAGCTGGGGCAGTCATTACAGGATTTCGACATAAAACTAAAGCCTCATTAGCCCACTTTCTTCCCCAAGGAACTCCCCTACCACTCATTCCTATACTAATTATCATCGAAACAATTAGTCTTTTTATTCAACCAATAGCACTTGCTGTGCGACTTACAGCAAACATTACTGCTGGGCACTTACTAATTCATCTCATTGGTGGAGCAACCCTTGTACTCATGAGTATTAGTCCTATCACAGCTTTTATTACTTTCATCATTCTTGTCCTACTCACAATCCTTGAATTTGCTGTTGCACTAATTCAAGCATACGTATTCACCCTTCTAGTGAGCTTATACCTGCACGATAACACCTAATGACACACCAAACCCACGCCTACCATATAGTTAACCCAAGCCCATGACCACTAACAGGAGCTTTATCTGCCCTCCTACTAACCTCGGGTCTGGTTATATGATTTCACTTCAACTCCACAATTCTCCTATCACTCGGTCTCACAACAAACATCTTAACTATATATCAATGATGACGAGATGTAATTCGCGAAGGAACATTTCAAGGACATCATACACCATTCGTACAAAAAGGTCTGCGATACGGAATGATTCTTTTTATCATTTCAGAAGTATTTTTCTTCGCCGGATTCTTCTGAGCCTTTTATCACTCTAGCCTAGCCCCAACACATGAACTCGGAGGCTTTTGACCCCCAGCAGGAATCAATCCCCTTAACCCCCTAGAAGTACCGCTTCTTAACACATCAGTTCTATTAGCTTCCGGGGTATCAATTACTTGGGCCCACCACAGCCTAATAGAAGGGAACCGTAAAAACATAATCCAAGCATTATTTATTACAATTGCCCTTGGCGTGTATTTTACAGCCCTTCAGGCAGCCGAATATTATGAAGCCCCTTTCACCATTTCAGACGGAATTTATGGGTCCACATTTTTCATAGCAACTGGATTCCACGGTTTCCACGTAATTATTGGCTCAACTTTCCTAACAGTATGTTTCCTACGACAATTAAAATATCACTTTACATCCAAACACCACTTCGGATTTGAAGCAGCTGCTTGATACTGACATTTTGTAGATGTAGTCTGACTTTTCCTCTACGTCTCTATCTACTGATGAGGCTCATATTCTTCTAGTATAATTAGTACCGCTGACTTCCAATCAGCCAGTCCCAGCATAACTCTGAGGAAGAATAATAAATATACTATTAGCACTTTTAACAAACATAACTCTAGCCTCAATCCTAGTAATTGTAGCATTTTGATTACCTCAACTTAACATCTATGCAGAAAAGGCTAGTCCTTACGAATGCGGATTTGATCCAATAGGTTCAGCCCGCCTGCCTTTCTCAATAAAATTCTTTCTAGTTGCTATTACTTTTCTTCTGTTCGATCTAGAAATCGCATTACTCCTACCTCTGCCATGAGCATCACAAACAACCCAACTAAACATTATAATCACAATAGCCCTATCACTCATCACCCTATTAGCAATAAGCCTAGCCTACGAATGATTTCAAAAAGGCCTAGAATGGACTGAATAATAGTAATTAGTTTAAAGAAAACAAATGATTTCGACTCATTAGAATGTGATCATTTCCACAATTAAAAAATGTCTTTAGTTCATATAAACTTCGGGATAGCATTTTTAGTAGCTCTCCTAGGCCTACTAATATCCCGATCCCATCTCATATCATCACTCCTATGCTTAGAAGGAATAATGCTGACCCTTTTCATCATAGGAACTATCATAGTACTAAACACACACTTTACATTAGCTAGCATACTACCAATTATTCTTCTAGTCTTCGCAGCCTGTGAAGCAGCTATCGGATTGTCCCTCCTAGTAATAGTATCTAATACCTATGGTGTCGATTATGTTCAAAACCTTAACCTACTACAATGCTAAAAATTATCTTTCCAACTATTATACTTATTCCGCTAACCTGACTATCCAACAAAAACTTTATGTGAATCAACACAACCATGTACGCTATGTTAATTAGCTTAACAACGTTACCTCTATTTAACCAACCCAACAACAACGAAATCTACTTTTCTACCACTTTTTTCTCAGATCCCCTATCCGCTCCACTTCTAACACTGACAACATGACTTCTCCCACTGATGCTAATGGCCAGCCAAAATCACCTAATAAATGAAACAGAGACACGAAAAAAACTGTATATCACAATACTAGTAATGCTCCAAGCTTTCTTAATTATAACCTTTACTGCCACAGAACTCATTATATTCTATATCCTATTTGAAGCAACACTAGTTCCTACCCTCATTATCATCACACGGTGGGGAAACCAAACAGAACGTCTCAATGCAGGCCTTTACTTTCTCTTTTACACCCTAGTTGGCTCACTCCCCTTGCTAGTCGCTCTACTATATATTCAAAATGTATCCGGTACATTAAATTTCACAATCACACAAATTTGAGCTCAAAACATCCCAAACTCATGATCCAACGACTTCCTATGACTAGCATGCATATTAGCATTTCTAGTAAAAATACCCCTATACGGACTCCACCTTTGACTTCCTAAAGCACACGTAGAAGCCCCCATTGCAGGGTCTATAGTTCTTGCAGCAGTCTTACTAAAATTAGGTGGTTACGGAATAATACGCATTACAGTTCTACTCAACCCTATCACGGAAACCATAGCCTACCCATTCCTTCTTCTATCACTATGAGGAATAATTATAACCAGCTCAATTTGTTTGCGACAAACAGATCTAAAATCGCTCATTGCCTATTCATCAGTTAGTCATATGGCTTTAGTAATTGTCGCAATTTTAATTCAAACCCCATGAAGTTACATGGGAGCCACAGCCCTAATAATTGCTCACGGACTCACTTCCTCAATACTATTCTGCCTAGCCAACACCAATTATGAACGAATCCACAGTCGAACAATGATTCTAGCACGAGGACTTCAAACCATTTTACCCCTTATAGCAACATGATGACTCCTAGCTAGCCTAACAAACCTTGCCCTACCACCAACAATTAATCTTATCGGAGAATTATTCATTATATTATCCTCTTTCTCTTGATCCAACATTACAATAATCTTAATAGGAATTAATGTAGTAATCACAGCTCTTTACTCTCTCTACATACTAATCATAACCCAACGAGGAAAATTCTCATACCACGTAAATACAATCAAACCTACTTTCACACGAGAAAATTCCCTTATAATCCTTCATGTCATTCCTCTCCTACTTCTATCCCTCAACCCAAAACTAATCCTAGGTGCAATATACTGTAAATATAGTTTAATTAAAATATTAGATTGTGAATCTAATGACAGAAGCTAACATCTTCTTATTTACCGAGAAAGATTGCAAGAACTGCTAACTCATGCTTCCATGTATAAAAATATGGCTTTCTTACACTTTTAAAGGATAGTAGTAATCCGTTGGCCTTAGGAGCCAAAAAATTGGTGCAACTCCAAATAAAAGTAATAAACTTATATAACTCATCCCTAGTACTCACCCTATTTATACTTAGTTTACCTGTATTTATATCCATAGCCCCAATCTACAAAACAAACCAATACCCTTATTACGTAAAAACTACTATCTCATACGCTTTTTTCACCAGCCTAATCCCCACTCTAATTTTCATTAACTCAGGCCACGAGGCCGTAATTTCAAACTGACATTGAGTAACAATTCAAACAGTCAAATTAACTATAAGCTTTAAATTAGATTATTTCTCAATACTTTTCATTCCGGTAGCCCTATTCGTGACATGATCTATTATAGAATTTTCAATATGATATATGCACTCAGACCCCTACGTAAACCGTTTCTTCAAATACCTACTAATATTCCTCATTACAATAATAATTTTAGTAACAGCCAACAATCTTTTCCAATTATTTATCGGATGAGAAGGGGTAGGCATTATGTCTTTCTTATTAATTGGCTGATGATATGGCCGAGCTGACGCCAATACAGCCGCCCTCCAAGCTATCCTTTACAACCGCATTGGTGATATCGGATTTATCTTATCAATAGCCTGATTTTTATTTAACTCTAACTCATGAGAACTACAACAAATCTTTATACTAGACTCAAATCACAATACTATCCCACTACTAGGACTTCTCCTAGCAGCAACTGGTAAATCAGCTCAATTTGGCCTACATCCCTGACTTCCATCAGCGATAGAAGGACCCACTCCAGTCTCAGCATTACTCCACTCCAGCACTATAGTAGTTGCAGGAATTTTCTTATTAATCCGATTTTACCCTCTAATTGAAAATAATAAAACAATCCAAACCCTGATTCTATGTATAGGGGCAATTACCACACTATTTACCGCTATTTGTGCCCTCACTCAAAACGATATTAAAAAAATTGTTGCCTTTTCTACTTCAAGCCAACTAGGCCTCATAATAGTAACAATCGGAATTAACCAACCCCACCTAGCATTCCTGCACATCTGTACTCACGCGTTTTTCAAAGCAATACTATTCATGTGCTCAGGGTCCATCATCCACAACCTAAACGATGAACAAGACATTCGAAAAATAGGGGGTCTATTTTATGCTCTACCATTTACCACCACTTCCCTCATTATTGGCAGCCTAGCACTTACAGGAACACCATTCCTTACAGGATTTTACTCTAAAGACTTAATCATCGAAGCAGCCAACACGTCGTATACCAACGCCTGAGCCCTATTAATAACACTTATTGCAACCTCCCTGACAGCCGTCTACAGTACACGAATCCTTTACTTTTCGCTACTAGGACAGCCACGATGTCCAACTCTAATCCTAATTAATGAAAACAACCCACAATTAATTAATTCAATTAAACGTCTCTTAATCGGAAGTATCTTTGCCGGATTTATCATCTCACTAAACTTAACTCCAATGACTATCCCACAAATAACAATACCAAGCCACCTAAAACTAACAGCCCTTGCCGTCACTTTAACAGGCTTTATCTTGGCATTAGAACTTAACTCAATTACACAAAATCTAAAACTGACCTACCCACATAATTACCACAAATTCTCTAACATACTCGGATATTTTCCTACCGTAATACACCGCCTACTACCATCAACCAGCCTACTGATAAGCCAAAAATTCTCCTCCATATTATTAGACTTAACTTGAATAGAAAATATTCTACCCAAATCAATTTCCAAATTTCAAGCCTCATCTTCTATTACAGTATCAAATCAAAAAGGACTTATCAAACTATACTTCCTATCCTTCCTAATCACCCTAATCATCAGCATTATACTATTTAATTTCCACGTGTAATTTCTATAACTACGATAATACAAGTAACCAACGATCACCCAGACACAATAACAAGCCAGTAACCATAGCTATAAAGAGCAGCTACACCTATGGCTTCCTCACTAAAAATACCTGAATCTCCAGTATCATAAATCACCCAATCCCCTTCACTATTATAATTCAACACCACTTCAAATTTCACATCTTCGTCACCTAATAATAAATAACTTACAAACACAATTTCCCCAACTAACCCTAATATAAACGTGAACAGGACAGTACTATTTGACACCCAAACTTCAGGATATTCCTCCATAGCCATAGCAGTAGTGTACCCAAACACAACTAACATCCCTCCTAAATAAATTAAAAATACTATTAACCCTAAAAAAGACCCACCATAATTCAACACAATCCCACAACCCACCCCACCACTAACAATTAACCCCACCCCACCATAAATTGGAGAAGGTTTTGAAGAAAAACCTACAAAACTCACTACAAAAATAGTACTTAAAATAGTAACAATATATGTCATCATAATTCCCACATGGAGTCTAACCATGACTTATGACATGAAAAATCATCGTTGTTATTCAACTATAAGAACTTATGACCAACATTCGAAAAACTCACCCCTTAATAAAAATTATCAACAGCTCATTTATCGATCTACCAGCCCCATCAAACATCTCATCATGATGAAATTTTGGCTCCCTCCTGGGCATTTGCCTGATTATCCAAATCCTTACCGGTCTATTCCTAGCAATACATTATACATCTGATACCATAACCGCTTTCTCATCAGTCACCCACATTTGTCGAGACGTAAATTATGGGTGACTAATTCGATATTTACACGCAAACGGAGCATCCATATTCTTTATCTGCCTATTCCTCCACGTAGGACGAGGCCTTTATTATGGTTCATACATATTCTTAGAAACATGAAATATTGGAGTATTATTATTATTTGCAGTAATAGCCACAGCCTTTATAGGGTACGTACTGCCATGAGGGCAAATGTCTTTCTGAGGAGCAACAGTTATTACCAACTTACTATCAGCCATCCCCTACATCGGATCAGACTTAGTACAATGAATCTGAGGTGGCTTTTCTGTAGACAAAGCCACACTTACCCGATTCTTCGCATTCCACTTTATCCTACCATTTATTGTTGCAGCCCTAGCCGGAGTACACCTACTATTTCTTCATGAAACAGGATCAAACAACCCATCTGGACTATCCTCAGATGCTGACAAAATCCCATTCCACCCTTATTACACAATTAAAGATATTCTAGGGGCCCTTCTCCTAATCCTTGCCTTAACAACCTTAGTTCTATTCTCCCCAGACCTATTAGGAGACCCAGACAATTACACCCCAGCAAACCCACTCAACACACCACCCCACATCAAGCCAGAATGATATTTCCTATTTGCCTACGCTATCCTTCGCTCCATCCCTAATAAGCTAGGAGGAGTCCTAGCTCTAGTCCTATCTATTTTAGTCCTAGCATTTATCCCATTCCTACACACATCAAAACAACGAAGTATAATATTCCGCCCATTCAGTCAATGCTTGTTCTGAGTCCTAGTAGCAGATCTAATTACACTCACATGAATCGGAGGTCAACCAGTTGAACACCCATTCATCATCATCGGACAACTAGCCTCAAGTCTCTATTTTCTTCTAATCTTGGTTCTTATACCCATCACAAGCATGTTAGAAAACAACCTAATAAAAGGAAGAGCCTTGGTAGTATAACAAATACACTGGTCTTGTAAACCAGAAATGGAGAAGTAAATCTCCCTAAGACATCAAGGAAGAGGCATCCGCCCCACCATCAACACCCAAAGATGATATTGTATCTTAAACTATTCCTTGAACCCAACAACCAATCAAACCAATCATTATACACACCCCACGCACAATCCAAATTCTCCAAATTCACTTCCTATAGACTCACCCATTTAACCCTTATCTTATTTACACAAATACAATGTATTTCCACTATCAATCACACTCACGTACATGTCTGCATACCATGCACACCTAACTACCACCCCGCACGAGTGTGTACTTACTATTATTGACTAGACATACAACATACCATGTACAAGGTACATTCAACTATATTCCACATGCATATAAGCATGTACTTATTATTATTAATTAGACATATATACATATTTATGTATAATGTACATTCAATTATATTCCACATGCATATAAGCATGTACTTATTATTATTAATTAGACATATATACATATTTATGTATAATGTACATTCAATTATATTCCACATGCATATAAGCATGTACTTATTATTATTAATTAGACATATATACATATTTATGTATAATGTACATTCAATTATATTCCACATGCATATAAGCATGTACATAATATTATTAATAGTACATAGTACATTATATTATTGATCGTACATAGCACATCTATTTGTTTATTAATTCACGTCCACACGCATATCACCTCCAATGGGTTATTTCTTGATTCACCATCTCACGTGAAATCATCAACCCTTGCGAGCAGTATACCTCTTCTCGCTCCGGGCCCATATTAACTTGGGGGTAGCTATATCTCACACTTTAACTGGCATCTGGTTCTTACTTCAGGACCATCTCACCTAAAATCGCCCACTCTTTCCTCTTAAATAAGACATCTCGATGGATTAATGTCTAATCAGCCCATGCTCACACATAACTGTGGTTTCATGCATTTGGTATTTTTAATTTTTTGGGGGGGAGAGCTTGCTATGACTCAGCTAACATTTAATTTCTCAGATTCAATTGTAGCTGGGCTTATTCTCTATGGGGGCCGAAGTAATCATGCTTATCTTACTTTTTCCCTTGCAAGATGTACTAAATAGTTAATGGTAACAGGACATGTTCATGCTTATCTAATGGTTTAGAACAGTTATGTTGATTCAGGTATTGTTTAGTCAATGGTTACAGGACATAATTCTATTATTCCCCGGGTCTCGTACACGCATACGTACACGCATACGTACACGCATACGTACACGCATACGTACACGCATACGTACACGCATACGTACACGCATACGTACACGCATACGTACACGCATACGTACACGCATACGTACACGCATACGCACACGCATACGTACACGCATACGCACACGCATACGCACACGCATACGCACACGCATACGCACACGCATACGTACACGCATACGTACACGCATACGTACACGCATACGTACACGCATACGTACACGCATACGTACACGCATACCTTTACGTCCGCGCGTATTCTTTACCACAAGTTATTATGGCAAACCCCCTTACCCCCGTTAAATTTTATTATTATTATGACTTTTACTTCTTGCCAAACCCCTAAAACAAGAAAGACATGATTAATAATATAAATTTAACTTTATTACTAACTCTCAAATATCAATCACTACCCACCATTTCAATACAATTACATTTATTATATTTTATAAATTTAAAAATATATAAATGTAACTTACTCTATAGAGTTCAAATTTAATTAACATCTATTATTATGACTTTTACTTCTTGCCAAACCCCTAGAACAAGAAAGACATGATTAATAATATAAATTTAACTTTATTACTAACTCTCAAATATCAATCACTACCCACCATTTCAATACAATTACCTTTACTATATTTTATAAATTTAAAAATAAATAAATGTA